GCCAAAAAGCGACAAGATAAAATTTCCATTTAGTCATGAAAAGAGATGTCCCCTTTGAAGCCAGAATGGATCTTCTTTGATACCTAATATAATGCATGAAAGGTTCCTTGACCAACCACATGTTCGCACGAAAACCTTTAATCTTAACAAAGACGTTCACAAGACGTTCGACTTTTACATAGAAATAGATTCGTTCAAGAAGAACTCCAGAAGATGTTGATCGTAAATGAAAAGATTGGTTACGTAGAAAGACGAAAACGGATTCGTATTCACATACATGAGAATTATACAAGAATAAAAAGAGTCTTTGATTTCTTTTTAAAAAAGAGGAGCCGGCTTTCGTTGGAATAATAAGACTATTCCAATTACAATATTCGTCAAAAAAGACTCGTAATAAATGTAAAGAAGAAGCATCTTTTACCCAACAGCGAAGAGTTTGAACCAAAATGTCCACATGGACAGAGTGAGGTATTAATATATCTAACACAAAATTTAAATGTGAAAAATTCTCCTCTAAAAAGGGAAATATTGAATGAATTGATCGTAAATTCTGAGATTTTACTATCTTGTTCTTTTTCCCTTCTAGACAAGATAGTAATTGTCGAGAAAATGGAATTTCAACAATAAAAGCAAACCCCTCTGATATGATTTGAGAATACAAATTTTTGTTGCGCGCCCAAAATGGATTTTGGTTAGAATCATTAGGAGAAATTATAAGATGATTCTGTTGATACATTCGAGTAATTAGTCGTTTCACAACCAGTAAACTTGATTTACTCTCATACACCTGATTTTCCGACAAAATCGATCTACTCAAAGCACGATTATGAGCAAATACATAAATATACTCCTGAAAGATAAGTGGATATAGAAAGTCGTGTTGTTGAGATCTCTCTAGCTGTAAATATCTTTGGATTTCCTCCATTTGAAATTCGATTTGAATCAAAGGTAGAAGATTTTGGGGGTTATCAAATGATACATAGTGCGATAGAGTAAAAACAAAGTATTCTAGTAAGAATAGATACCTCGGGGACAGGTAAACTTATCAACAGATTCTCTACCCTCTCTCTTTTGCATTCAGTTAATTCGTCTATGTTATAAGATAAGAAGATGGTTAGAAATCTTTTATTTTTTAAACCTAATCGCTCTTTTGATTTTGGAAAAAACTTTCTTTATCAATATACTGCTTCTTTTACACATACATCTTCATTCCATAATAGAGAATGTCAATAGTTAGGATTCATTAAAAAAAAATAGAATCCACTCGTGGAGGGAGAAGTGCTTCCCGTACCAGGTACTAACTTCTTTTTAACGTCTAATTAGATCGGGAAATTATTCAAATTAAGAACAGAAGCCGGTTGCTTTTTCTTTCTGATAATTAATTGAAGTCGTAGGACCCCTATCCATTTATTCATGCGACCCAACTTTCTTTTGTTCCGTTCCAAGAATTCGAACAAGGTTTTGTACCAATCCGATAAGAATGAAATATCCTCAGAACTCTCCATTGATGCGACATGCTATTTTTTCCCTGTATTCCCTTTCAGGATCAGTCGCGGTCTTCCAAAGTTTACCAACGGTATGGACGAATTCGTCACTTCATCCAAATGTGTAAAAGATTCTAGCCGCACTTAAAAGCCGAGTACTCTACCGTTGAGTTAGCAACCCGAAAAAATATAGATTAAACAAAACTTCAACAAGGGGGTGTATAGATACAATCAGAATCAATTTAATCAAATTTAAACAAAGAGAAAAGAGATTATACGAGCTAATCAAACCATTGAGTTAACAAATCGAAAATATAGAAAGATTTTCTAATGGATTCGAAACATAAAAATGAATTGATTAGATGAAAATAAACAAAATTCTCAGATAAAAGAAAGATACAGAATTGTCAAAATCGATAGAGCATCTCTTATGTTATCTAGCTTTTTTTCAATCAAAAAAAGCTCTTGTATCAAAGAAAGCATCATTTGAATAAGATATAGTAAAAAACTATGGGACAGAAATAAATAGATCCGGTTCACTTATCACGATGAATTATATTTCTTCAATACACTGTTGTCAATATAAATGTTCAGAAAAACATACAGTGCAAAAAAGAAATTGCATTGTTAAATTCAAATTAAATTCAAAGAATTTAACAATGCAATAATATTCAAAATAGTCTTGGATTAGGACTACATATCTAATCTACATAGATAGAAAAAGTATAAATCTAAGAATAAAAAAATATCGGATTTTCTTTTTTAGTCCATAATGTATTTCATCAATCTAAGTGGAATAAGCAAAGCGGATTCCTTATTGGTTAGTCAAATTCGAACGAAAACGGCACAATTCAATAAAGGCAAACGAAATGTCCGAATTTGATATTTATAAGTTTATAAGATCAATAAACTAAAAACTAAGGTTTTGTCGTTCTAGACCATCGGATTCGATGGAAATAATGAGAAATAAATACGAATATAGCAGAAAAAGGGGTCAAAAAAAATAGAGAAAAATTAGACAAAGTTATATCAAAGTCGCTACTGATCTCTTTAATTTAATTGAATTTCATTTGATTAGGCGGAAGTTCCTTAAAAACTTCCGCTTTCTTTAAAAGATTCTGAACGGTTCCTGTGGGTTGAGCACCTTTTTCAAGGAAATATAGAATAAGAGGAACATTTAAATAAGTTTGATTCTTCATTGGATCATAAAACCCCACTTTTCGAAGATCTTTTCCTTCTCTTCGGGATCGAACATCAATTGCAACGATTCGATAGACGGCTCATTGGGATAGATGTAGATGAACAATACCCCCCCCCCAGAACCGTATAGGAAGTTTTTCTCCTCGTACGGCTCGATAAAAAATGATTTGATTCGAAGTTTTGTCTATATATGCAATTCTAATAAATTACAATTCTAATAAATTAAATAACAAATGGGCTATAAAATAAATTAGACTATGATTTCAGTCTTTTTTTTCCTCAAAATGAAAAAGAAACCATTCGTACTCATAACTCAAGTTGAATAAATCTCAAATAGCGCAAAGGAAAAATCTTCAATCTTCAGTCAATTTCATGTATTGAGTCGTCTTTACTCCCTTTTGTTTGCCTCATTTAAACTATTTCAAATTCTATTTGGATTCTTTAGTCTGATCCAATTATTGAGAATATCAAGACAATTTAATTATTAAATTAAAAAGGTTTTTCCTTGTTCTTAGATCCTTTATCCTTATTTTTAATCATTGGGTTTAGACATTACTTCGGTGCCCCTTAATCCTTTCAAAATGGCAGCAACATACCTCTTTTTGATTTCTTTCTATCAAAGAATCCTATGGACATTTGATTCGCGCGTGATACACTTTGAATCGAAAAATTTGGATCAATTTCAACAAGTTTTACTTTTGAATTGGAAACTCGCTCAAATTGGATCCTTTCGATTTCTATATATGTTCCATATATTTACGAAGTTGTTCCAATTGATTGGTATTAACCCTAGATCCTTGCCCCCGAGAAATGAATTAATACTTTCTATTCGAGCTCCATCGTGGACTATTTACAACCCAACAAAAAATCGAAGGGTTCAAGTGTAACAGAACAAACAATGTCGAGCCAAGAGCACCCCCATTCCTAGACAAATCGAAAATGGTGGATGTAAAAATCCACAATGGATCGTGTCCTTCAAGTCGCACGTTGCTTTCTACCACATCGTTTCAAACGAAGTTTTACCATAACATTCCTCTAATTTGGAACCGGTATGGAATTGATTCAATTATCGAATCATGAATAGTCATTGGTTCAGCTGTCCATAGATATAAAACATTGGAATCTAGACTTTTCTTCTATATATGAATATATGATATGTGGAACGATTTTTCTGAAAAAAGTCTTAGCAAGACAGCATTTTTAGCATAGTTTTAACATATATAGAAAGAAATAAAAATAGAGAAAACAATCGCTTTTTAAATCGGCATCTTCAAGTGGCTCAATAGGATAGATAGGATAGATTCAAGGATTTCCTACTTTTTTAAAAAATTACACGTATAAGAAATCATTAAAAATATTTGATTTATTAAAAAAATCTTTCTAATCGAAAAAGTTTCCTATTTAGACATCATTATGAAATTATTAAATTGGATTCAATTTGAAGAAAATTGGACAATAAGTACCACCTTTGATCTTCCGATAAAGATTGATCTTTCTTTTTGAATTGATTCATCACTGACTTGAATTTCAAATTTCTATTTGGAATAGATAAAAGAACAAAGAAAGAATAGATAAAAGAATAAAGATTCGAATCTTTATTCTTTTCATCTGATTACGAAAAGCAAAATAAAAAAAATAGAATAGGGGAGGGCTTCGTATCTATCAGATAGACTGAACAGTTGTCACTCTTATAAATATTCTATAGAATATCCATATTTTTAGTATAGTTTTAGTTTCAAAAATGTAAGGATTACAAATCTTTTTCACACAAACCCAAAAATTCTTGTCATTGAAATAGAACAATACATGTCATATAAACTAAACATTTCCTCATTTTGTATTTTTATATGATTATATTAATTTTTATATGATTATATTATATGATTGATATGTATTTGGTTTAACATAGAATTAAGTACTATTCCACTAATCCGCTCTTGTCATAAAGTGAATAAAATGGATAGGATAAATCACCCCGCCTCAATCGTTACATCAATTTCCAATTTTTCATTAGAGTCAAACACGAAATGCCTTAATCAAATGAGATTCAACAAAAAAACATTGGCTCCATAACATATTTCTATATAATACGGAACTTTATTATTTGTTAATGAAATTCGAACAGACACATAGATTTAAATTAATTAACTCCTACACACCACCTACTTCTTTCTATTTTCTATCTATTTTCTATGGGAATAATGGGGCATAAAAATGGATCTAGACTGGGACGGAAGGATTCGAACCTCCGAATAGCGGGACCAAAACCCGTTGCCTTACCACTTGGCCACGCCCCATTTCAATTTCTAATCGAGA